ATGTCAATTGATGAGCATACTAATTAATACTAAATAAATAATAATACTAAATAAATAATAACTAATAACGAGTTAAAATAAAAGTCAAAAAAAGGGTGTTATGTTATAAGGCTCTTGTTCCAAACAAAATATCAAAAAAATGGAATAAATACAATTGAAAAAGAAAAGATCCAAATTACTAATATATATTAGTAATTTTAGTAATGCCCCTATTTATAATATTTTTATTGAAAATATAAATGATTGAAAATAGGATTTCATTTAATTTAAAGAGAGTTTCATTTTTAATTTAGAAATGAAGTTCCATGTTATTTTGACATTCCTTTATTCAAGATACTTTATTCAAGAGTTGCTCGAAAAATCGGTTGAGTCAGAATCGTAGGATGAATAGATGTCAAAGAGGATCATTTTTTTTTTATTTCTGTCACTATTGTTTGTGCTGTCTATAATGAAATGAATAATGAATGATAAATGAAATCAAAAGCTTTCAATTCAATTGGGACTCATTTTGTCAATTGGTCTTTTTATTATCTTATATTTTTCAAGATAAGAAACTTAGGTAAGTGTTTCATAAATAAACATATGTATAAATAGAACGTATCCCATTTAGTTCCTTCATGCCTACTATAACTAGTTATTTCGGTTTTCTACTGGCGGCTTTAACTATAACCTCAGCTCTATTTATTGGTCTGAGCAAGATACGTCTTATTTGAAATTGATTGAATGAACAATTCAATTCATAAAAATGTTTTTGTGAGATATCCAGGTAGTTCATAGTTCCTTCCCATGTAAATTGTAATTCTTGATTATTGAGATTCGTGGGCGATTTGGATTACTATTTAGAGATAGATATTACCCCCCCTTTTTTTTTACCTACCTTTAAAAAATTAAAAAATGATTGAAGTTTTACTATTTGGAATCGTGTTAGGCCTAATTCCTATTACTTTGGCTGGATTATTCGTAACTGCGTATTTGCAATACAGACGCGGCGATCAGTTGGACCTTTGATTAAGTAAGAGCTCATCTCTTTTTAAATAACATCTCTTTTTTTTTATTGACCTCCTGCGGATTAAAGAAAGGAGGAGGTCAAATTAGGGTTGCTGCTCTAGTTAGTAAAGTTATTTACTTGTAATTCGACCCAAGAAGAACAGAAGCACGCTCTGTAGGATTTGAACCTACGACATCGGGTTTTGGAGACCCGCGTTCTACCGAACTGAACTAAGAGCGCTTTCTTTCTTATCCCAATATAAAGGGCTGTATGTAAATAAAAGAATTTTATTTGTAACCCCCACTTTGGATACATATAGTATCATAAAGCATTATGTTATGTATGTCTAATTTTTATTGATCTCAATGGATCCTTCATTACTGCACATGGGAGAAGTAATAGATAGGGATGACAGGATTTGAACCCGTGACATTTTGTACCCAAAACAAACGCGCTACCAAGCTGCGCTACATCCCTTTCAATTGGCCTATAGTGTCATTGTAGAGAATCCCCATCTTGTTTTCCACATCGTGATTTCTCCCATTGATATACAATTGCTCTTGTCATTTCTTTTTCGTCTTATATAACAATATAACATATAATAAAAGAAAAAAGAATCAAATCGATCAAATGGATATAATTAACAATATAATAAAAAATATAAATATAAAAATCGGTAATGTTCAGAAAATAAAGTGAGTGGACACTTTTTTCTGTTGTAAAGAAAGTCAAATATCATCAACAACGACATGTGTATCTGATCATATATGTATTACAATAAAAAAGGAGGATTTTCAATGCGAGATTTTAAAACATATCTCTCCGTGGCACCTGTGTTAAGCACTCTATGGTTCGGGTCTTTAGCAGGCCTATTGATAGAGATTAATCGTTTATTCCCAGATGCGTTAACATTCCCCTTTTTTTCATTCTAGTTGGGGATGAAGAAGATTATAGATAGAATAAATTATCTGTGACTAACCCTTTTTGTTTTGTTCTTTCTTTCAGTTTTTTAGGATAAAAAAAAAAAGAAGGAAAGAGAAAGAATCAAAAAAGATTCATCCGCAACGAAACTCAGGTTCACGCTGAATTAATAGAGGGAGAACAAAAATGTAAAGTAAATAATAAAGGTCGCGGACAACAAACGCATACAGGATACTTAAATGAAATACTATAACTAAAACTAATGGATAGTTAGAAATCATCGTATTACTTATATTCTCTATTGATTTGATTGCAATGAAATATTTAATAATTGGGTTTCGAGTCAGCAACTTCTTTTTTTCTTCTTCGTTTCGAAAATAGAAGAGTTGGGTGAATAAAAAAAAAGGGGGGTTTATGGCCAAGGGTAAAAATGTCAGAGTAAAGGTTATTTTGGAATGTAACAGTTGTGTCCGAAACGATATTAATAAGGAATCGCGGGGCATTTCCAGATATATTACTCAAAAGAATCGACACAATACGCCTAGTCGATTGGAATTGAGAAAATTTTGTCCCTATTGTTACAAGCATACGATTCATGGGGAGATAAAAAAATAGAGAAAATGTAACGCGTTTGTAACCCCTCCAAGGAACAGCAATAAATTACATAATATTAAAATATTAATATAAAAATGGAATAATAAATTATAAAAATAAAACAACCCAATCCTATTTCATCCTATTTTGGTAGGATCGCAAATGAAATTCGAATTAAGAAATACGATTTAAAAGATAAGGAATAAACCATGGATAAATCCAAGCGACTTTTTCTTAAATCCAAGCGATCTTTTCGTAGGCGTTTGCCCCCAATTGGATCGGGGGATCGAATTGATTATAGAAACATGAGTTTAATTAGTCGATTTATTAGTGAACAAGGAAAAATATTATCTAGACGAGTGAATAGATTGACTTTGAAACAACAACGATTAATTACTATTGCTATAAAGCAAGCTCGTATTTTATCTTTGTTACCCTTTCTTAATAACGAGAAACAATTTGAGAGAACTGAATCGACTCCTAGAACCACGGGTCCTCGAATTAGAAATAAATAGATAGGCTATTCCTCAATTGCAATTGAATCAAAATTTCAATATGAACCCCAACTCAGATTTATATTTTGTTCGAAAAATTGGAGAACCCCGATTGGATTGTCACATCATAAGAAAAAATGGCTTCTTTTTTTAATGTGTTGATTCATTTTTACTTTACTATATTTCTCTTATTTATATTAATTTCTACTCTACCTTCCCGGAGCTCATTCTCCGGGGCCCCACTTAAATCATTACGGTGGATTCCTTCTAATCTTCTTATTTAAGGATCTGATTGGAAATCATGTAAAGACAATTTGTATTTGATATGGCTATTTGTGCAAGTATTTTACGATTAAGAAGCAACTGTCTCTTATACAGATCATGTATGGATCTGCTATAACTATAGGATACCCCAATCTCACGAATTGCTGCATTTATCCGAGTAATCCACAAACGACGAAAATTTCTCTTTTGCCTGCCCCTATCCCGATGAGCAGAACTCAAGGCTCTCATTTTCTGTTGAATAGTATTTCGAGTAAGTCGTGAATGAGTCCCTCGAAAGGTTGATGCAAATAAACGAATTTTTATTCTACGTCTCCGAGCTATATACCCTCGTCTAATTCTGGTCATTGAATCAAATTAAACTTTGATGAATAACTAATTGATTTATTTTCTTTCAGTTATTCTTTTTCCCTTTCCTGGTCTATTAATAACAAAACGGATTCTTCCAATGTATAAAAAAAAATTCCAATGGCTTTTGCTACTATGACCTTCCCAACCACCATTTTTCCAGGCATTTAACCTCGAAATAAGAAATTGTATTGATACTAGGTATCAACAAAAAAAATACTAAATTGTAACTCAAGTTGAGTATAGTATAAAGTATCAATAAATAGTAAAGGTAAATGGATAAATAAATAGTGGGTTCCATCGTTTCTATGGCTACTTCTTAAACGGTGAGGTCCTCTCTATACACCGGAGCCCCTTCCACCATTAATCAATGTTATTAGTAACTTGTACAGTTCACATTCTTTGACTCTACCCATGAATTGTACAGTAATAAGTCTTTTCACAATGAGATCTACCCATACAGTAACGGTATTTAATTACAAAGGTTGGCTAGGTAGCTGACCCTGTATAGTCCGTTCTTGCAAGAGTAGGAGCCTAATTCTTTTGCTTCTTAAATATGATTTCCCCCGCTTAATGGATAACCATTTGCTACCACTGGGGAATTGCTTTTCATCTCCAATTGAGGTGATTGGATTTGCACCAATAGAAACCATAAATTTGATACGCAATGGAGGTTTTTTTCTATATTGATTGGAATTCTTCTATCCTATCCTATTCATTGGTACTGGTCATTGATACTGGAAAAAATTGTACTTTATTTTGTTCCGGCTCATGATCTGAACGGGTCGCACATACACCCGAGTACATGTTCCTCGACGCTGAGGACATCCCCGAAGAGCGGGGGATTTTGTTACATTTTTTATTGGCTGTCTTGTGTTTCTAATAAGTTGTTTAATAGTTGGCATACTTAATGGTATAGAAAATGGGCTGGTTTAGATCAATCCTAACCAGATGATTATGAATTCTTTCTATTTTCTTTTTTTTTTTTACTTTACGCAGATAAAATATTCAATTTAGATTCATCCAAATTATGGTTCGAAATGGATGGAATCGCGGATTTACGTGAAATCCCCGGCATTTTCGATCGCTACCAGATCAACAATTCCATGAGCTTGGGCTTCTGTTGCTGACATAAAAACGTCCCTTTCCATGTCTTCGGATACAACCCATAAGGGGTTACCCGTTCTTTGTACATAAACCCTTGTGAGGGTTTCGCGTAGTTTCAAAAGTTCTTCCGCTTCTAGGACAAATTCTCCTGTTTGTGCCTCATAAAAAGAACTCGCAGGTTGATGGATCATTACCCTGATGATATAACATAATGAATGTTTCCGCGATCTCGTACGATTGATTGGACTAGGCAAAAAGATTAAAGAATAACAAGAAAAAATAAGTATATATATATAATTGAACAACCGTACAGGCATTTTTTGTGCATTGCATACGGCTCCACAATGGACTTTTTACGTTCGTTGAGCAAAAAACGAAATAGGATCCATCAGACCCAAATCGTTAAGTGATCCATTTACCACCCTTCTTTTCGTGGGAGTTCAAAAATACTATGATGGTTCCGTTGCTTTCTATATTTATGATTTATCTCATATGTGATTCAGCAATCCCAAAGTTTCTTTTTGATCCGATCAACTAAAAATAAAAAAAGTAAAAAAAAAATGATCTTGTTTTTTTTTTCATTTGAGTATTCTTTCATATTTCATAACATAAATATTGGAAAGAGGCTTCTGGCGTGAAAAATAAAAGTTTGTGACGCTGAAATGAAGCCCGGATAGATAAGATCAAATCATAAATACCCTTTGTCTCATATTACTCGCCCGATATATAATCTCATGTTCTGAAAAAACAATAATGGTTTGTTCATATCGAACTCGAAGTGCCATGCTATTATTACTTAAATATTATCTTACAAATTCTTATTTATATTAAAATATTAAATATGGCGAAGGCATAGTTTTCTTTTTTCTTTCAAACAAAAAACTCATTGGCGCCAAGCGTGAGGGAATGCTATACGTTTCGTAATTTCTCCTCCGACCAGGATGAAAGATCCCATTGAAGCGGCTAATCCCATGCATATTGTATGCACATCTGGTGGCACAAATTGCATAGTATCATAAATTGCGACTCCGGGTATTACCCACCCGCCGGGGGAGTTTATAAACAAATAAAGATCTCTGGTCTCATCCTCTATACTGAGATATACCATCAGGCCAATAAGTTGGTTTGAGATCTCGCTATCAACTTCTTGACCTAAAAAAAGTAATCTTTCTCGATGAAGTCGGTTGATTAGGACAAAATTTTATCCCTTAGGAACCGTACACGCGCCTTTGGATGCATACGGTTCAAAAAAAAAGAATCAATGTATTGTATTGATTCTACCCTCCTTTACTTTTTTTATAGTAGGACTTTTCTACCTCCTAATGAAGGGGCTTTTTCTTCGATTTTTTTTTTAAGAAAGATTTTTTTTGCTCGAATCTCTGTAAAAAATAAAAGAATCCACTAAACTTATCGAATTAACCTCTCATTGATGTATTGTTTCATCGAAATCGAATCCAAATTACGATGTAATTTTCTTGTTCCTGAATGGGCCTCCTCAATTATTTTAGGTTTATGTTCTACTCCGGGTAAATATCTGCCCGATTTCAATTTGCACATATAGGACAAATGCTCCCAATACCACTTTTACTTTTTTCAATTCATTTCGTGCCTTTCTTACAACAAATACGCGATGTAGTCATAATATTATTTCATTGATTGGCAGTTTGAGATCGCCCATATGCTATCAAGTAATCACTTATGATACAAGTGGTAATCATACATATATTACCAATTGGGTATTTTCTGAACGGAGCCTGGATACTTCATTTTATTGGATTGGTCCAACCAAGCCAACCATAAATTTTGATAATTGATAATATTAATATTGATTTCGACCCCCTCAAAAATGGATCTAATTGCATTTCACGCTCCAAATTATTGATGGTTCAAACAATCTTTTTTGGGCGAAACAGAGGGTATCTCGATCGGGGGAGAGAACGGGGAAATCCCATATGACCCAATATGTCTGACAAGTCGCACTATACGTCAACCCAAATTGCATCTTCCTCTCCAGGACTCCGAAAAGGTACTTTTGGAACACCAATAGGCATCAACTGAAAGAAAGGGGGTTAAGTACTATATTTTACTTTGATGTGGAAACGTAATATTTTGATCCCTGGATATTACCAAATAGTAAGACGAAATTAATAAGGGAAAATTATTACAAATGGGTCGGGCTCTTCGAATGATGAACAAGTATCTACGCATTCGCTCATAGAAAATGGGACCAATCCCCCATTGCGTATTGGTACTTATCGGGTATAGAATAGATCTGCTTATCTTTGTTCCTATGAACAGAATTGTTCCATTATTCCCAACGAAAGAAATGGAATTCAATATTCAATAATATGAACCCTTGTTCCAAAATAATCCACTGAAAGGGAGAGGTCCATAGCATAGTCTTTTCCAATGCGATAAAGTTACATAGTGTCTATTTTTCTTTGATAAAGGGGTATTTCCATGGGTTTGCCTTGGTATCGTGTTCATACCGTCGTATTGAATGATCCCGGTCGGTTGATTTCTGTACATATAATGCATACAGCTCTCGTTGCTGGTTGGGCCGGTTCAATGGCTCTATACGAATTAGCCGTTTTTGATCCCTCTGACCCCGTTCTTGATCCAATGTGGAGACAGGGTATGTTCGTTATACCCTTCATGACTCGTTTAGGAATAACCAATTCGTGGGGCGGCTGGAGTATCACAGGAGGGACTATAACGAATCCGGGTATTTGGAGTTACGAGGGTGTGGCTGGGGCACATATTGTGTTTTCTGGTTTGTGCTTCTTGGCGGCTATCTGGCATTGGGTATATTGGGATCTAGAAATATTCTGTGATGAACGTACAGGAAAACCTTCTTTGGATTTGCCCAAGATCTTTGGAATTCATTTATTTCTTTCAGGATTAGCTTGCTTTGGGTTTGGTGCATTTCATGTAACAGGCTTGTATGGTCCTGGAATATGGGTATCTGATCCTTATGGACTAACCGGAAAAGTCCAATCTGTAAATCCTGCGTGGGGGGTAGAGGGTTTTGATCCTTTTGTTCCGGGAGGAATAGCCTCTCATCATATTGCAGCAGGTACATTGGGCATATTAGCGGGCCTATTCCATCTTAGTGTCCGCCCCCCCCAACGCCTATACAAAGGATTACGTATGGGTAATATTGAAACTGTCCTTTCCAGTAGTATCGCTGCTGTCTTTTTTGCAGCTTTTGTTGTTGCTGGAACGATGTGGTATGGCTCCGCAACTACCCCAATCGAATTATTTGGTCCCACTCGTTATCAATGGGATCAAGGATACTTCCAGCAAGAAATATATCGAAGGGTTGGTGCCGGACTAGATGAAAATCAGAGTTTATCAGAAGCTTGGTCTAAAATTCCAGAAAAATTAGCTTTTTATGATTACATTGGCAATAATCCAGCAAAAGGGGGTTTATTTAGAGCGGGCTCGATGGACAATGGGGATGGAATAGCGGTTGGATGGTTAGGACATCCTATCTTTAGAGATAAAGAAGGGCGTGAGCTTTTTGTACGCCGTATGCCTACTTTTTTTGAAACATTTCCAGTAGTTTTGGTAGACGGAGACGGAATTGTAAGAGCCGATGTTCCCTTTAGAAGGGCGGAATCTAAGTATAGTGTCGAACAAGTAGGAGTAACTGTTGAGTTCTATGGCGGCGAACTCGATGGAGTCAGTTATAGTGATCCTGCTACTGTGAAAAAATATGCTAGACGTGCTCAATTGGGTGAAATTTTTGAATTAGATCGTGCTACTTTGAAATCGGATGGTGTTTTTCGTAGCAGCCCAAGGGGTTGGTTCACTTTTGGACATGCTTCGTTTGCTTTGCTCTTCTTTTTCGGACACATTTGGCATGGTGCTAGAACCTTGTTCAGAGATGTTTTTGCTGGTATTGACCCAGATTTGGATGCTCAAGTGGAATTTGGAGCATTCCAAAAACTTGGAGATCCAACTACAAGGAGACAAGTCGTCTGATACAATACTGCTCTTGTATCTTTTGCCTCTATTATATTTTTATTATTTTACTTTGACATAGAGTACCAGAGAAATGTTGATTTGAATCACCGCCCTTTCTTTGACTTTTGACTCTTGTCCTTTCTTAATCTGGGAGATGATCCCAAATGAACAGGTGTGGAAGCTATAATTGTAAACCACGATCAATTTATGGAAGCATTGGTTTATACATTCCTCTTAGTCTCGACTCTAGGAATAATTTTTTTCGCTATATTTTTTCGAGAGCCGCCTAAGGTTCCGACTAAAAAGGCGAAATGATTTTTCATTATCTTACATTATCTTTATCTAAATGGAAGTAAAGTAATGAGCCTCCCATATTGGGAGGCTCATTACTTTACTTCCATTTAGTCCCCGTGTTCCTCGAATGGATCTCGTAGTTGTTGAGAGGGTTGCCCAAAAGCGGTATATAAGGCGTACCCGGTAAAACTTACAAGTAAACCAGATATAAAGATGGCAACTAAGGTTGCTGTTTCCATTATTATCAAATTTCAAAACTATAACGGATCTATGATAAGATCCTTTATTTACAACGGAATAGTATACAAAGTCAACCGATCTCAACCAATGCAATAGGATTTATGGCTACACAAACCGTTGAGGATAGTTCTAGATCTGGTCCAAGACGAACTAATGCAGGGAGTTTATTGAAACCATTGAATTCAGAATACGGGAAAGTGGCTCCTGGGTGGGGAACTACCCCTTTGATGGGGGTCGCAATGGCTCTATTTGCGGTATTCCTATCTATTATTTTGGAGATTTATAATTCTTCCGTTTTACTAGATGGAATTTCAATGAATTAGGTCCATAAAAATCATGAAGTCCTGGCTTTTCAATCCAAAATGAATTACTTAGGACTCTCATTTCTAGTCTATTCTGGCAGTTCGACCGTGAAATTCTTTTGTTTCTGTATTTCCGGAATATGAGTGTGTGACTTGTTATAATTGATCCTATTGATAGTACAGAGAATGGGTCTGTCATCTTGAGAGAGATGAGTTCTGCTTCGTCGGATATTCATTTTTTTATCTGGAGCACGGAATATATGGAATAGATCGAGAAATATTTGAACTATGATTCATACCTACTATTTATACCTCGCGACTGGATTCAAAAAAATTTAAAAGATTGATTTTATCATTATAAATCGAAAGGGTTTTCTTCCTTAAAAATTGGGTTTCTGTTTATTTGTTTATTTTGACCAATGGACAAATAAAATTCCGAATTTTTAGTCAAAAAATCTATT